TCAACTGGAATGTGTATTATCCATATGGGAGATCTTCCAATTGAGGAGATCCATCGACCTGAGACGAAGAGAAAGGTCTATCTATCTTCTTTAGTTATTCAATGAAACCAATGATTCGTTATTGGAGCAGATAGCAACAACCATTTCAGCGGACATGCGTATTTTCCGATGGATTTACATGGTTTCATTAGTAGAAATTGTTTGATGTAGCGAGTAATAGGCTCTTTCGCCGTTCAAGAATTCTTGTTTAGGCAGTTCATATCATCCACACATAGTGATCTAAGATTTCAATTCTTCCATGTTTCAGCAGTAGCATATTGTTCCATGGAGCTAAGGCCAAAAAGATGGAAGAAACAAGTGTTTCCACGACTCTACCATCCGGCCAATTCTGTTCCACTTCATCCCCTTTTCATGGGCACATATCTTTACGGCTAAGGAATGGGGAATCTTTCTCCTGTTACATGAATCAAATGTTTCATTTCATCCGGGAAAAGCCATCTCTTTCTCAACAATGTCTTTGTCATTTGATCCAATAGCGTTCCGTTAGATAGGAACAGATTTGATAAATACTGATAACTCTCGGATAGAGTATTAGAACGGAAAGATCCATTAGATAATGAACTATTGGTTCTAAACCATCTCTGGCGATGAATCAACAATTCGAAGTGCTTTTCTTGCGTATTCTTGATGAACCAGCGTTTATATATAGATGTAGGAGGGTTTGTTTGGGAAGCAATAAGCCCCTTTGACATCTCTTCATCTGCAAAGAATTCTCGACGTGAAAACACAGAGACAGAGGGCTGATCTTTGAATAGGGAAAAGAATGGATCCGCAGGGTCCCAAATGAATTGGCTTGTTCGAAAAAAGCCTTGTTCTTTGGAAGATCTATCTCGTGTCTGGTACTGCATGGTTCCACTCTGCAAGAACTCCGAATCATTCTCTTGAAGCTCATCCTCTTTATGATAAATGATCCATTTGCCCCGAAATGACCCAGTCCAATAGGGAAATCCCAATTCCGTGGGCCTTTCGATACAATCAAATAGATTGCCACAAGGGCGCCATATTCTAGGAGCCCAAACTATGTGATTGAAGAAATCCTCCTCTATCTGTTGCGGATCAAGGGCCCCTCCCCCTTCTTCAAACTCCGATTCGTATTTTTCATATAGAAATCTCTGATCAACGATAGAACAAGATCCATTTTGCATCATATCTAACTGATTCCTTGGTTCGGACCGAAGAAGTAATGTCACTCGATTATTATCAAACTGACTGCAATATTTTTCTGTCCGTGAGGATCCCGCCAGAGCGCCTTCTACTTCTAATAGTAATAATAGTAATAGGCCATGAACTAGATCAGAATCATTCTCAACGAATCCATAAGAAGTGATCCAATCTTTTTCATCGTGTCTGGATGAAGACCAAAGATCTTGAGCGACCGATCCGGCAGAACAACTCAAAAGATAAAGAAGTATCGTGAATTTCTTCATGCTCGTTCCAAGTTCGAAGTACCATTTGTACAAATAAGAATCCCCTCCCTTACATGATTTCTTCTTCATATAGATAGATATAGGATCTATGGGGCAATTACTTAGAAGTACATTTTGTGTAACAGCCCTTCCTATCTGATAGAAAAGGATCCCATGATCCTGAACCGATCTTATCTGGGATCGAAAATCCCAAGTTTTTCTATGAAGAGCTGATCTAATTGTATTAGTTTCTATAATGGATTTCTTCTGTGTAATACTAATCGATAGGGCCTCATTGATAAGTGCTACAAGATCTCGCGCATTGGAACCCATGGTTATGGACCCGAATCCGTTAGTATGGAACATCTTCTTTTCCAAGTGAAATCCCCTAGTATATGAAAGAATGAAAAAGTGCTTTCGTTGTTGTGGAAGAAGAAGCCTTCGTATCTTAATGCATGTATTGAATTTATTCGGAGCTATTAGAGCGGGATCCACTTTTTGGGGAATATGAGTCGAAGCAATAACAAGAATCTTTCCAGTGGAACATCTTTCACAATCCCTGGAGAGATAGTTCTCTAATAGACCGAGGGATAAGTAATTCGACTCATTCACATGCAGATCATGAATGTTTGGAATCCATATTATGCAAGGAGACATTGCTTTTGCTAATTCGAATTGAAGGGTGATATCAAATCGGTCTATTTTCGGCGTCATATACATAGTTAGCAGCTCCGTATCAATATCAAGGTCATCATCACTATCATCAATATCGTCACTATCATCAATATCGATATCGTCACTATCATCAATATCGATATCATCAATAAGATAACCTTTAGGCTTGTCATCCAGGAACTTGTTCGGAAATACCGTAATGAAAGGAACATAGGAGTTTGTCGCTAGGTATTTGACCAAACAGGATCGTCCAGTTCCTATAGAACCTATCACTAAAATACCTCTAGAAGGGGATAGGGCTAAGCGGAGCGAAAAGGGTTTTCCATGAGGAGATGGGGAATGAAAACTATTAGCCCCAC